ATAATTTGAAAAATCAAACGACAAGTCCAAGGCAATAAGTATATATTTTTGATTTCTAATATTAAACAAAAGGATTCGCAAACAAAAGGGCTAATGCTACAACCAGTCCATAAATTGTTAAAGCTTCCATAAAAGCTAGACTAAGCAATAGAGTACCTCGTATTTTGCCCTCCGCCTCAGGCTGTCTCGCGATACCCTCTACAGCTTGACCCGCGGCAGTCCCTTGACCAACCCCCGGTCCAATAGAAGCAAGTCCTACAGCCAACCCAGCAGCAATAACAGAAGCGGCAGAAATTAGTGGATTCATGATAAGTTCCTCGTACCAAAAAAAGAAATAGTTAATGATACAACCACCCAACGAATTATGACTTAATTGTTACGTCGTATCCAATAGAAGGAACTAAGAACTTCTAGTTGACATAATAGTATTAGCGAATCATCAGAACTACTTCGATATCTCCCTTTTAGTTTCTATCGGAAGAGTCCTATGGAATCCATACAACTTCCGCACTTCGGTTTATTGGTTCCAAACTGGTATTTGAATTCTTACATCTTTTTTGTAATTTAATCGGTTTTTTCATTCAATTCACAGTAACAAGTAAATAGAAAGTAAAGGACTTCTATTGTATTGCTGAAAATGAGAGGAGTAGGTCAAAGGAATCTATCTTCAATTCATATATACCCAGTCAATATCTAATATCACATATACATGTCTTTCTTCCATAACGTAAACCAACTCTTTATTTTCAATTCAATAGGATAGGATTTGAGAATCAATTCTCAAAATATTTCCAAGAGTTTACTTTTTTTAGCTATTCAAATTCCATATAACTACCTCACTCGAACCAACCCTTTTCCCTTTTGTTTATCATTATTTCAACGGATCTAATCTAACTACACAAATTGATTAATCCAAATCATCTCATACAAATTCATTATTATATTGATTTACGTTCATACAACGGGAATCGTTCGCTCTTTTCTCCTTTTTTTTGAATCACATGCCATAGAATAATGGGGTATAAATAGAATAGTCTTTGAGGGGGGTATGCTAGTAAGTGGACGTAAGATAACTTTAGGAAAAAGATCATTTTTTTCTCTTTCCCTTTTTTTGCAACTCTCTAATATCCTACTATCTAATATTGTACTTTTTTAGGTTTTGCTATTTCTTTCTATCGTATATGGCGTAGTTGTATATTCCTAAAGTAAATTATCCTGAACCAAATGCCTGTTGTTATTTATTGTTTTGAAAAAAAACAAGAAGACTATTTCAATGATGGCCTTCCATGGATTCACCTATATAAGCCGCGGCTAGGGTTGCAAAAATAAGAGCTTGAATACCACTTGTAAATAATCCAAGGAACATAACAGGTATAGGAACCACCAAAGGGACTAAAGAAACAAGAACAACAACGACTAATTCATCAGCTAAGATATTCCCGAAAAGTCGAAAACTAAGCGATAAAGGTTTTGTGAAATCTTCTAAGATGTTAATCGGTAAAAGGATTGGGGTTGGTTGGATATACTTCCCGAAATACCCGAATCCTTTTTTTGTAAGACCCGCATAGAAATATGCCACTGACGTGAGTAAAGCCAAAGCAACGGTAGTATTTATATCATTCGTGGGTGCAGCTAACTCTCCATGAGGTAAGTGTATAACTTTCCAAGGTAAAAGAGCTCCTGACCAATTAGAAACAAAAATAAATAGAAACATAGTTCCAATAAAAGGAACCCACGGACCATATTCTTCTCCAATTTGAGTTTTACTAACATCTCGAATAAATTCAAGAACATATTCGAAGAAATTTTGACTCCCACTCGGAATAGTTTGTGGGTTGCGAACAGCTATAATAGCCGAACCTAATAAGATAGCAATTACAACCCAAGAAGTCATAAGTACTTGGCCGTGGACTTGGAAACTACCTATTTGCCAATAGAAATGTTGGCCTACTTCCACACCCGATACGTCGTACAAGCCTTTTTGTGTTAGTGTGTTTACTAGAAAATTCATATTACCCCCTAAAAAAAAATTGACCTTGAATTTTTTTGATTCAACCATCTCTTTGCCTATTTGAATCTGATATTTTGAATACCAACTAGGATTACTATTCTAAGATTACTATTTTGAATACTAACTAATCACATAATATCCCGGTTACTCTTATTTAGTTTGTTTTTAAAAATTCAGAAATAGCAATAGTAATCGACTTAAAAATATATGGGAGTTGCGAAGTAAGTTATTTATCATATTCTGAATCAAGGATTTCTTATATAGCTAAAATGCCCTTCACAAATTGCGAATACTAATTTGTTAAGAATTAATCGGATTGAAGATATAGCATCATCATTTGCTGGAATCGAGATATCTGCTAGATTGGGGTCACAATTTGTATCGATTAAACAAATTGTTGGAATTCCTAAAGCAATACATTCTCGTAGAGCTGTATATTCTTCGTGCTGATCGACGATGATTACAATATCGGGTAAACCTGTCATATATTTAATCCCGCCCAGATATGTTTGCAAACGAGATAATTGTCTTTTGAACACGGCTGCATCTCTTTTTGGAAGACGGCTAAGCCTCCCTGTTTTTTGTTCCATTCTCAAGTCCCTGAACGTATGAAGTCTCGTTTCTGTAGTAGACCAATTGGTTAACATACCGCCGAGCCATTTTTTATTAACATAATGACACCGAGCTCGTATTGCAGCCCAGGCTACTGAATCAGCTGCTTTATTTTTAGTACCAACAATTAAGAATTGTTTTCCCCTACTTGCTGCCTCAAAAACCAAATCACAAGCTTCTGATAAAAAACGAGCAGTTCGAGTTAGATTTGTAATATGAATACCTTTACGCTTTGCGGAGATATAAGGTCCCATTTTAGGATTCCATTTCCGAGTACCATGACCAAAATGAACCCCTGCTCCCATCATCTGTTCTAAATCGATGTTCCAATACCTTCTTGTCATTTCTCCACACACCCCCTTTTTTTTTTAAGAGACGAGGAACCCTGAACTCAAATAAAAGATTGTTCCGATGGAACCTTCTGCTCTACCCTATAAATTGGACGTAGAGCCATGACCCAGGTAATTAAATTCTATTCTTTTCTAGACATTTCTCTTTTTTTTTTTTTATTAAATAAAACGAATGCACCAAATCAAAGAAAGTAGTGAAAGGGATGAATTCCTTCTTAGCAATCATGAAATCCGATAAATGATTGTTCTGGTATATCGTGGAAATCCTTTGAATTAAAAGGGGGATAATCAAAGAATTTTCTGTAGTAAAATAAAATGTCTCTCGTTTCTCCATCAAATCGATTCTTTTTTTTTGTTTCCAAAGGAATCTTGTTATATTGTTTTGAAGGATGTACGAATCCTTTGAATCCGGTCCCGACAGGTATAATTCCCCCCAAAACAACGTTCTCTTTCAAACCTTTCAACCAATCGATACGCCCCCGTAGAGCTGCTTTTGCTAAAACTCGAGCAGTTTCTTGAAAACTCGCTTCTGATATGAAGCTTTGAGTATTGAGAGATGCTCTTGTTATTCCCAATAAGATGGTTCGGTAACAAATTGTTTCTTCTAAAGCTCGTCCCATTCGTTCGGCTCGCAACAATCCAATTAGTTCTCCGGGTGAAAAAACGTTAGACATTCCGTCTTCTGAAACCAAGACTTTTGATGTTATTTGACGTACAACAATCTCTACATGCCTATTATGAATCTGCACCCCTTGGGATCGATAAACCTTTTGGATCTTATTAACCAAAGAGATACGACTTTGCACTATAGTTAGCTCAGCACCAACCAAGAATCCCCAAGGAATACCAAGAATTCTTGTTATACATTCGTTCCAATCCTCAATCCTCTTTTCGAGATTTATTGATATTGAATCAATCGAACGCACTTCTAACACCTGTTCCACTTGTGGAAGACCCTGCGTTATATCACCGGATCTCGATTTTTCATATATAAATGTAACTAATGTGTCTCCTTCGTAAAAAATTTCCCCATAATGGCCATGAACAGTTGCTCCTGGGGTAGCCAAAAAAGACTTAGCTGATCGAATTATTACAGAATCACCTTGAACAAATATAACTTGACCGGATTTTAGGTGCGGTCTGTTTTTGTCTATACACGCATTTTGGCAAATAAACTGTCCAAGACTTATTATTGGAGAGGTCTCTTCGCAACAACTGTGACGGATAAAATACCAATTCAAATGGAATGGATTGAAAATAATGTTACTGCCTAGATCTGTAGTATAAATTCTACCGTTTTCATCCATTGAATAATATTCAATTGCTTGAAAAGTCTGTTTTAAATTGTCAAGTTGGAAATAGTTTATTAACAAGATCTGATTATGAGTTTTTAAATGGTAAAATAAATAAAAATTATCAATTGAAGGAGACGATCCTAAAGGTCCGAATGACTCCCGAATTTCAATTAGTAAATCTTTTTGAATGAATTCTTTTATTACATTATGATAGTTTACTCTGTTGAATGGGCCCATTCGAGAACACTTGGATGATAACAAAATTATCAATGATTGGAATTGCTTATTTCTATTCAACAAGGTATGAATAGTTCCTTGATTTGGTGGGTTAAGGAATTGTTGAATCCTTACCTTGGAATAAATGGAATAAAATGGATTGCTATGGGTGCAATCTGATCCATTATCCGAGAACAATCCTGAAACTGCGGAATCATTTCTTTTTCCGATATAAGAAATAGGAGATTTTGCCAAATTTATTCTTAAGAAATACCGAATCAAATCGTTTGTTCTTATTTCAACAAAAGAAGCATGGGCTTCTTCGTTAGAAGAGTTTTTTTTATCTTGTTCCCAATTCAATACTAAACAAGTCCGAACTAATTGAATACTTGTATCCGAAATTCCTCTATTTGAGTTGACCTTTCCAGAAAGGATATAATTGACAACTCGAAGTTGCACATTATCGCTTTCCTGCAAGATATCAGTAGGGAAAATTGCTGCTAAATTGAGGCCATC